CAGGCTTCTGATAAACTTTGATTTTCTGCTAGCCCGGCGCTAACTCTTCGATATATCTCTTGCTGGAAGTAACCCTGATCCCATTGATAACGAGTGGGACCAAATAATTCGATGGGGGTAGTTGCTGAACCATACCACATAGTTCCAGCAACTACAAAAGCTGCAAAAAAGACAGCCGCGATACTACTGGAGAGTACGGTTTCAATATTTCCCATACGTAATCCTTTGTATAGACGTTGTGGCGGTCGAACGCTAAGATGGAATAGACCCGCTAATATGCCCAATGTACCGGCTGCAATATGATGAGAAGCTATTCCTCCCGGAACAAAAGGATCAAAACCCTCCACGCCCCACGCCGGATTTACAGGTTGTACTTTTCCCGTTAGTCCGTAAGGATCAGACACCCATATTCCAGGACCATACAGGCCTGTTACATGAAATGCACCAAAACCAAAGCAAGCCACCCCGGAGAGAAATAAATGAATTCCAAAGATCTTGGGCAAATCCAAAGAAGGTTTTCCTGTACGTTCATCAGAAAATATTTCTAGATCCCAATAGACCCAATGCCAGATAGCTGCCAAAAAGCATAAGCCAGAAAATAAAATATGTGCCCCAGCTACACCTTCGTAACTCCAAACCCCTGTATTCGTTACAGTCCCTCCTGTGATACTCCAACCCCCCCACGAATTGGTTATTCCTAAACGAGTCATGAAGGGTATAACGAACATACCTTGTCTCCACATTGGATCAAGAACGGGGTCAGAAGGATCAAAAACTGCTAATTCATAGAGAGCCATCGAACCCGCCCAACCAGCAACCAGAGCTGTATGCATTATATGAACGGAAAGCAATCGGCCGGGATCATTCAATACAACGGTATGAACACGATACCAAGGCAAACCCATGGAAAATACCCCTTTATCAAAGAAAATAAACACTACGTAACTTTATTGCATTGGAATATACTATGACTATGCTGCGGACTTCCCCTGTTCAGTGGATTATTTCCTAACAAGGGTTATTTATTCTATATTCTATTGTGTTCCAAATAATGGAAGAATTCTGTTCGTAAGAACAAAGAGAAGCAGATTTATTCTATACTCGATAAGTACCAATACGCAATGGTGGATTGATACCACTTTCTATGAGTAAATGCGTTTCTCATTCGAAAGGCCTGCTCGTAAAAAATTTCCTTTATTTTTTTTCTTTCTTTCTGAATTTTGCTAATCTATGGATAAAATAAATATGATAAAGACAATATTCTAAAGACAATAAAACCACATTATTACGTTTCCACATCAAAGTGAAATATAGGATTTAGTTCTTTTTTCTTTCAATTTATGCCTATTGGTGTTCCAAAAGTACCTTTCCGAAGTCCTGGAGAGGAAGATGCATCTTGGGTTGACGTATAGTGCGACTTGTGAGATATATTGGGTCATATGGGATTTCCCCGTTCTCTCCCCCGATCGAGATATCCTCTGTTTCGCCCAAGAAGTCGAAATGGAATCATCCATAAATTGGAGCGTGAAGTGCAATTAGATGCATTGTTTGGAGGAATTCATAGTACTATTATCAATTCGAATAATTTATGGTTGACTTTGATTGGACTAAAAAAATGAAGTATCCAGGCTCCGTTTAGAAAAAACCCAATTGGTAATATATCTAGGATTACTACGTGTATCCTAAATGATTCCTGTTTGTTATTTGGAAAGTCATACCAAAAAGAAATGGTGGTGAGAAGATTTGTCCTATATGTGCAAATCAAAACGGGGTGAATCTTTACCCGGAGTAGAGCATAAACCTAAAAAGATGAAAGAGACCCATTCAGGAACAAGAAAATACCATCGTGATTTGGATTGAATCTCGATGAAACAATACATCAATGAAAAGTGAATTCGATAAGTTTTTCTATTATATAATAAAGAAGAAAAAAAATTCGTCTTTATTGAAAAATCGAAGAAAAAGCCCTTAATCTATACATTGATTCTTTTTTTTTTCGCTATTTTTTTTGAACCGTATGCACCAAAAGATGCATGTACGGTTCCTAAGGGATACAATTTTGCCCTACTCAACCGACTTTATCGAGAAAGATTACTTTTTTTAGGCCAAGAAGTTGATAGCGAGATCTCGAATCAACTTATCGGTCTTATGGTATATCTCAGTATCGAGGATGATACCAAAGATCTGTATTTGTTTATAAACTCTCCGGGCGGATGGGTAATACCCGGAGTCGCTATTTATGATACTATGCAATTTGTGCGACCAGAGGTCCATACAATATGCATGGGATTAGCCGCGTCAATGGGATCTTTTATCCTGGTTGGAGGAGAAATTACCAAACGTCTAGCATTCCCTCACGCTTGGCGCCAATGGGGTTTTTTATTTGAGAGAAAAAGTAAAACTATGCCTTCGCCATATGAATATTAAGTAATAATAGCATGGCACTTCGAATTCGATATGAAAAATTTTTGCATTGTTTTTTTTCAAAAGATTCGATTATGTATCGAGAGAGTAGTATGAGATAAAAGATATTTCCGATTTTCTCTTATCTATCGGAAGTCCAATTCAGCGTTACAAACTTGGTTGTTTTCACACCGAAAGTCTCTTAACAATTTTTAAGTTATAAAAAAAAGAGTGCAAAAAAAACCAAATTTTTCCCTTTTTGGTTGGATCAAAAAGAAACTTTGGGATTGCTGAATCAAAGAAAAAAAATCCATTTTCAAATAGAAAAGCAACGGAGCCATCATAGTATTTTTGAACTCCTCCAAAAGGAAGGGTGGCAATTTGACCATTTACCCTACTGGGGCTGATAGATTCTATTTTTATCTGGAAAGTAAGGGTCAATTTGATTGTATAGCCGTATGCAATGCACAAAAGATGATGCCCGTACGGTTGTTCAATTCTATCTTTTTTTCCTATTATTCTTGATCTTCCTTTTCTGTTCCTTTCATCACATCAGATAGAGAAACCTTCTATCATCAGGGTAATGATCCATCAACCCGCGAGTTCTTTTTATGAGGCGCAGACGGGAGAATTTATCCTGGAAGCGGAAGAACTGCTTAAACTACGCGAAACCCTCACAAGGGTTTATGTACAAAGGACGGGCAAACCTTTATGGGTTGTATCTGAAGACATGGAAAGAGACGTTTTTATGTCAGCAACAGAAGCCCAAGCTTATGGAATTGTTGATCTTGTAGCAGTTGAATGAAAAAAAATGGATTTTGTGAAAATCCGTGATGTGATATTTTATCTCCGAGTTTAACTATTAAAAAAATTCATAATCATCCGGTTAGGATCAATCTAAACCAGCCCATTATGTATATATTCAACATGCCAACCATTAAACAACTTATTAGAAATACAAGACAGCCCATTCGAAATGTCACGAAATCCCCCGCTCTTGGGGGATGCCCTCAGCGTCGAGGAACATGTACTAGGGTGTATGTGCGACTCGTTTAGATCATGAGCTGATACAAAAAAGCAAGAAACCGCTTCCAGTATGAATGATTAGTCCAGTGAATAGGATCGAATGGAAGAAGGAACTCCATTTACTATCTACTTACTATCTAAAAATAAGCCACTCGATCCCTCTATTGTGTATAAAATTTATGGTTTCCACTGGTGCAAATCCAATCACCTGAATTTAAGATGAGAAACAACTCTCCATTGGTAGCAAATCGTTATCCATTAAGCGGAGGAAATCTTATTGAAATTCAAAAAAAAAACATAAAAATGAAGTTCTCGCTCGGTCAAGAACGGACTACGAGGGTCAGCTACCCAGCGAAATTTCATAATTCAATACCGTTACTGTATAGGCGGGTCTTATTGTGAAAGACCTGTTACTGGATAATTCATGAGTAGAGCCAAAGAGTGTGATGTGAACTATACAAGTTACCAATAACATTGATGAAATATTAAATAAATGAAGTAAAGGCTCCGGTGTATAGAGAAGACCTCACCGTTTAAGAAGTAACCATAGAAACGAGGAAACCCACTATTTCTTTATCTATTTAATTTCTATTTCTTTTAAAATACCAAAAAAATCCAAAAATCGTGGTTGGGGAGGTTATAGTAGCCAAAGCCATTGGAATTTGTATTTTATACATTGGAAAAATCCGTTTGGTTATTAATAGACCAGGACGGGTAAAAGAATAACTGAAAGAAACGAAATCAATTAGTTATTTGTCAAAATTTTATTTATTCAATGACCAGAATTAAACGCGGATATATAGCCCGGAGGCGTAGAACAAAAATTCGTTTATTTGCATCAAGTTTTCGGGGGTCTCATTCAAGACTTACTCGAACTATTACTCAACAGAAAATAAGAGCTTTGGTTTCGGCTCATCGGGATAGGGATAAGCAAAAGAGAAATTTTCGTCGTTTGTGGATCACTCGGATAAACGCAGTAATTCGAGAAGGGAGAGTATTCTATAGTTATAGTAAATTAATACATGATCTATACAAGAAGCAGTTGCTTCTTAATCGTAAAATATTGGCCCAAATGGCTATATCAAATAGGAATTGTCTTTATATGATTTCCAACGAAATAAGAAAAAAAGTAGATTGGAAAGAATACACCGGAATAATTTAAATGGAGTTCCCCGGAGAATGAACTCCGGGAAGGTGGGGTCAAAATGACTATAAGAAAATATGCTAAAGTAGTCAAAATGAATGAACACGTTCAATAAAAAAAGATTTTTTTCTGGTTCGTTTTTTTTTCTTACGACAGCATAATAAAATCTGGATTCTCCAATTTGTCAAACAAAACACCAATCCGCGTTTGAGTTCGGAAAGAAAAAGAATAAGCCTATTTATTTCTGGTTCTAAGACCAGTCGTTCTGGTGGTCGACTCGATTCTTTCAAATTGTTTCTCATTATTGAGAAAAGGTAACAAAGACAAAATACGAGCTTGTTTTATAGCAATAGTGATTAATCGTTGTTGTTTCAAGGTCAATCTATTTACTCGTCTAGATAATATTTTTCCTTGTTCACTAATAAAT